AAAGAATAAGTCAAATGGAAAATGCTTTCTTTATGCGCGAAGAAAAATTTGGATTGATATCAGGAGATCAAATAAGTTCTTCATTCATTCATTGAATGATAAATGACTACAAGCGAAGGAGATACGCGATTTAAAAAACGGAAGATCCAATATTTCACAATTGTATCTAGAATAACTGGAAAAGTGGAAACAAGACCAGATATAATTTGGTCGTTATGAGCCAATCCAAAATCATTGTAGATCGAACCAATCATTAGTTCCCAACCATGGGTCGAGTGAAATCCAATCCATAAATCAGTAACTAAAAGAATCGAAAAAGCTTTTATTGTGTCATTTAAGTTATAGAAGAATTCCTGAACCCAAGAATTAAGAATGACAAGTTCTTCATTACCCAGAATAAAATAACCGCTTAAAATAGCGAAACATATTATATTTGTCGAAAAATGCAAAATGATATGGAGATGATATTCATTGTGTGTTTTGACCAATTGTATCGTTTCCTTGTGTATTCCTATACGAAGCTTTTGTATATTTTGTATATGTGTCTCTGGGTATTCTTTTATCATTTCATCCAACAAGAATAGTTCTTCTAATTCTAGGAATTTTTCTATAACATTTTTCTCTTGAATATCATTCAAAAAAGTTTCGGATTGCCTAGTATTCCACCAATTAATAATCCAAGGTTCGAGACTTTTTTGAAATGAGAGAGAGACCCACCAGGGCAAAAATACTATAGATGCAAGATATGGGAGGGAAATCAATGCTTTCTTTTTTTTCATTTTTTTTCTCTGTGAATTGTTAATGAACTGCTTCATTTGTCAACTCTATCTGATCTGATGTTTCTCTAAAGCACAAGTTCTATAACAAGGTATGGAACCTATGGATCTATTCCCATTTTTGTATAATAATTGACTCCTTAGATCCAGAAGGAATTAAGGAATATAGAAATAAAATAAGGGTCCTTTTTCGGATGAAAAAAAATTCGAAATAAATAGATAGAGAAATATATATATAATATATAAAAAGTAAATAAATTAAGTAAATAGGATTTCCAGGTATCTCAATTAATTATTTCGAAATGTTGCACCGTCTAACCACAGCACAGGAATACGGTATCAGTTCAAAATCTGAGGCTTAACCTAAAAGTATGAATTCTGTATTACGAAATACATATTCGGATATTTGATGAATTCATACTTAATTAGATTTATTAGACTTTTTACTAGTATAAAATAATTGAGTTGGGCCCTATACGCATACAAATACGGATACAAAAGGGTTTTGGTATAGAAAAAATGTATTCTTATTATAGTTTATTATATTTATTATAGTTGGAATAGTTGTAGTTGTTCCATATACGTTCCCCAACTTTTGTTTTATTCTAGCGGGTTGTTGCGTCAACGGAACGAGGAAATGGAATCTAACATGTTTTTCTCGAATGAACAGTCTGAGGAAACTTCAATTGTATTAAAAAAAAAAGGAAATTAGCAAGCTCCTTTTATTATGTGGAGAAAACATTCATTCTTCGTTCGGTTCATTTCAAAATACTTCAATTGGTACGCGCAAGAAATAGGCCAATTCAGCAGCTTTTTGCTCAATTTCTCGCGGAGTCAAATTCTCATCAGTACGAGTCAAGGGAATGTTTCCTTGGCCTCTGATTTCCATATAAAGAATACGACGAGGAAAAAGACCCTCTTGAACCTCCATTCTGATTGATTGGATATCTTTCATAAAGAAGCGAAGGAAGATGCGACGATTTATTCCAGGGAATCCCCAACGAAAAATACACATTATTCCTTCTTTTCTATCGAATCGGTCATAACCACTACCTACATTCCATGAAATTGTGCACCACAAATATGAACTAATGAATAGACCCGCGATCCCATAGAAAGACATCACGATTCCTTGTGGAAAAAAAATGATTTGCTGAGATGGAAATCCAGGTATAAGATTCCTACCAAGATAACTAGAAATTCCAACCACTAAGAATCCTAGTGAACCTAAAAAAAGGATACAGGCCCAGCAAAAATTACTTGCTTTTCGAGACCCTGTTATAAGTTCTATCCATATATGTTCTGATCGCCAGTTCATACTATACTAGACCCAGTTGCATTCGATTGGAATTGAGAAAAAATTTGACTTTACTTTTCATGATGCCGAAGTAACTTTCATCAACTAGCACTAGTCTGATATGAACCATTAGGAATAATTGGTTAGATACATATACTTTCTATTATAAAAATATTCGCCGATCGTTTTTAACCAGATATACCCGCATATCATATACATACATTTATGCGGATATCATGTATCCGCATGCATAACAGTTCTTTCGTTTGTGTTCGGAAAAAGCCACATATTGTCCCATATTACACTAAACAAATATCTGTATTATGATTCAGTGTTGAAATAAATTGATGAAATTTGGTCCCATCGGATCTAGACAATCTTATTTTTTTGGACATGAAGAAATAAAGAAGCCATTGCAATCGCAGGAAATACTAGGCCCACTAAAGGGACAAAAATGGAGGGTAAGTTAAGATCTGTCATAGAATGGGTACCTCGATTTAATATTTGTACCTATTATAAAGATATCTTATGATAAGTATCTCTATTATATAGAAACTATTCTAAATAATATTAATATTTAAGTAGTTAATAAGTGCAAGGAATGAGAACTAAATGAAGTGTACCTATTCATCTTTTTAGACGAATATATATGATAATCCGCTTTAAGTTTAAGAAATTTGATTATTCCCCCATCCTTGTAGACATAGAAATCACTTCTATTCTATATTTTCATTTTATTTCGATATTTTTTTTTTTTGCGTTTTTATTCAAAGGAAAGAAACCGTGCAGCTGAAATAACTCACTCAGAACACCTTTTAAAAGATTACGCGGTACGATTGGGTCAAATAAGCCCTTATGGAATGAATACTCAGCCGCTTGTGAACCGTCGGGTACTGTTTTATTCAATGTTTGTTCAATTACTCTTTTACCCGCAAAAGCAATATAGGCGTTGGGTTCAGCAATAATAACATCTCCTAACATACCAAAACTGGCAGTTACTCCACCAGTTGTAGGAGATGTAAGGATTGATACATAGAATAACTTTTTATTTGATTGATAATTATATGAAGCAGAAGATATTTTAGCCATTTGCATCAAGCTCAAACTTCCTTCTTGCATACGTGCTCCCCCAGAGGCACACACAATAATGACAGGTAGAGATCGATTAGTAGCATACTCGATCAAACGGGTGATTTTCTCGCCTACTACGGATCCCATACTACCCCCCATGAACTGAAAATCCATAACCCCAACTGCTATGGGAATACCATTTAGTTGACCTATGCCTGTTTGAACAGCTTCAGTTAAACCTGTCCTTCTTTGATAAGAATCGATACGATCTCTATAAGGTTCCTCCTCTGAATGAAATTCAATGGGGTCCATAGAGACCATATCTTCATCCATGGGATCCCAAGTGCCCGGATCAATCAAAAGTTCGATTCTATCTGAACTACTCATTTTCAAATGATATCCACACTGTTCACAAATATGCATTTTTGACCTAAAAAATTTTTTATAATTTAATCCATAACAATTTTCGCATTGAACCCATAAATTTCTGTATTTTTTATTTATATCCAAATCATTAGATCTTCCTCTTATATTGAAATCACGGTTGTTACCACCAGTTCTTATACTAGAATTCCTGCTTTGACTACCTTCAGTACAAATGAAACTAGAAATGTAACTGTCACTGTAATTGTCGGTACCGCTGAAAGTGTCACTATGAATACTGACTTCAAAACGAAGATAACTATCAATGCAACTATTAATGTGATTATTCCAACTAGATTGAGTATCATACATGTAATGATAATAGTAGTGATTGTTACTCTTAGACCTACTATTCAAATAATTGGAAAAAAAATTTTCTAGTTCACTCAGAAAAAAACTATTATTGTCAATCTCAAAAATCTTATTTTCAATATCAAAATATACAGAATAACTGTCACCATTACCATCCCTAACTAAAAAAGTGTTATCAGAGATAAAACTCCAAATATCCCTGATATCAAATAAATAATCAACATTTCTGAAACTATAACTACCACTATCACTCCAACTAGGAATGTTATTCTCCGTATCATTTAGAATGGGCTCTTCGCTTCCACCGGTATGTCCAACAGCATTAAGACTATCCATTGATTTACTTAGCCCACACTTATGTTCTAACTTCTCCTTAGACAACATCGAATTGAACCACCACTTTTTCATAGAGTCTTCTTGCTCCCTATTTGATGAAAATATAATAGATGAATAGTCATTCGATGAATAATCATTTTACTATTTTATTTCCTATCAGAATTAAGCATACGATCCAATCATTGGAATTGTTAACTAACAACGGGTGAGTATTGAAAGAAATGATTCTTTTTGGGGGTAATTCAGGGTATCACTATCAATATATATATTGATATATATATTATGATAGGATCTAGAATCCTCAATTAGAAATATAAAAAGAGGTTTCTCTCATGTCATGTACAAAAAGATGCTCATCGAAAAGATAAAAAGATAAATAGTTGTTTCTTCCTATACTAGAATATAACCTATAAATGAAATGAAGAATTCATTCTCGTAGAATCTCGTATCATATAATCAAATAATAAGTTTCTATTGCAACATGAAATGAAAAAGACAATATACAGGGTGGGTAGAGAGGAGCCCCCCTTGGCTTGATCTATAGCCTGAAACTGCGGGATAGAAAATGATCCACCAATCCCAAGGATCTATAATTAATCCTATGGATCCAACAATGTATAGGATGGTCATTCTTTATTCGGCCCAATCCTTTTTTTTTAGGAAAAGGATTGGGCCGAGTTTAATTGCAATCAATCAATTAGGAGAACAAACAGAAATTACTGAATTATGCGCGCCTAGTTCTTATCTGTTTATCTATTTCTGTTTATCTATCTTATCCACTGGTT